CAACCCTTATTGTTGATATTATGAAGAGAATAGCCCCATTATTACGTTTCCATATCAAAGTGAAATATAGTATTTAATTCTTTTTTCTTTCAGTTAATGCCTATTGGTGTTCCAAAAGTACCCTTTCGAATTCCGGGAGATGAAGATGCAACTTGGGTTGACATATAGTGCGACTTGTCAGATATATTGGGTCATGTGGGATTTCCCCGTTCTCTTCCCCGATCGAGATATCCTTCCCTTCGCCCAAGAAAGATTGGTTGAATCGTCAAAAATTTGGAGCGCGAAGTCCAACTAGATCCATTTGTAGGGGGATTCAGACTAATAGTATCAATTAGAATAATTTATGGTTGGCTTGGTTGAACCAATAAAATGACATGAAGTATCCAGGCTCCGTTTAAACAAATCCCAATTGGTAATATATCGATAATTATTGCTTGTATGAAAAATTTTTCCTATAGACTAGATGAATTCAATATGTCGAATATCCTATTTTTTTTGGCAAAGGCATGAACTAAATGAAAAAAAAAAAAAACGAAATCTTAGAAAAACAAAAATAAGCGGTATTAGACGCATTTGACCTATATGTGCAAAATAAATCGAGCAGATTTTTACCCGGAGTAGAGCATAAACCTAAAAGAATTAAAGAGGCCCCTTCAAGAACAAGAAAATTACATCGCGGTTTGCATCCGATCTCGATGAAACAATAAATCAACGAACAGTTAGTTCCAAAAATTATACCTATACAAATACTATTTCTTTATACATACTATCCTTTTTTTATGATTTTTTTTGAAATTTGCATATTGTTATATATTAAATATTAAATTTTACTTTATATGATATGTAATTTTATATTCTGTGTATGATTCCCTTGTTCTATTTTGTATCTCGATATGGAGTCTTCTATATTATCTTTTTACTGTGATTTACTATATTAATCTTAATTATCATTATCTTTTTTTCTTTCTTTATTATATACTTTATTCTATATAAAATAGAATTTCTATTTTTTTCTAATTTCTAGTTATCTATTTTTATATATTTCTTTTTTATTTCTAGTAGAAATAAGGAAACGAGGAAAAACTCATATTTATTGAAAAATAGAAGACAACCCCCCTCATTAGAAGTTAGAAAGAACTGGTATAAAAAAAAGAGGGCAGTAATCTACACATTGATTTTTTTCTTTTTCACATTTTTTTTGAACCGTATGCATCAAAAGGTGCATGTACGGTTCCTAAGGGATACAATTTTACCCTAATCAACCGACTTTATCGAGCAAGATTACTTTTTTTAACCCAAGAGATTACGACCGAGACCTCGAATTATCTTGTTGGTCTTATCATATATCTCAGTATAGAGGATCAGACCCAGGATTTGTATTTGTTTATAAATTGTCCTGGCGGATGGGTATTACCCGGAATAGCTATTTTTGATGCTATGCAACTTGTGCTACCAGATGTATATACAATATGCATGGGAGTAGCCGCTTCAATGGGATCTTTTATCCTGGTCGGAGGAGAAATTACCAAACGTTTTGCATTCCCTCACGCTTGGCTTTGGCGCCAATGAGTTTTTTATTTGAGAAAAAAAGACTATGCCTTCACCACAAGAAATATCAATATATATTATGAGTAGTGTTAAGTAAAAATAGTAAAAATAGCATGGCACTTTGAATTCGATATGCAAAATTTGGTTAGTTTTTTTTTCAAAAATTAGATTATGTATCGAGAGAGGAGTATGAGATAAAGGGTATTCCCGATTTTTGATTTATCCGGAGTCCGTTTCAGCGTCACAAACTTTTTTATTTTTATACCAAAAGACTCTTAATCCTAACCTAACAATATTTATGAGAGTACGAAAATAAAAAAAATTTCTTATTTCGGATCAAAAAGAAACTTTGGGATTGCTGAATTACAGACGAAATGAACGAAATGAATATATAAAGCAACGGAGCCATCATAGTATTTTGAACTCACGAAAAGAAGGGTGGTAATTGGATGATTTACTGATCTGGATCTGATCGATTCTATTTTTATTCGATGGAAGAGAAAAGTAAATTCCATTGTCGAGCCGTATGCAATGCGCAAAAGATGCACGTACGGTTGTTCAAGTTTATTGTGATTCCCTATCTTTTATCTTCGCCTCATCAGGCGAGATGGAGGAACATTCTTTTTGTTATATCATCAGGGTAATGATGCATCAACCTGCTAGTTCTTTTCATGAGGGATCAACGGGCGAATGTATGATGGAAGCGGAAGAACTATTGACTTTGCGAGAAACACTCACAAAGGTTTATGCACAAAGAACAGGCCAACCTTTGTGGGTTCTAACCGAAGACCTGGAAAGGGATGTTTTTATGTCAGCAAGAGAAGCCCAAGCTCACGGAATTATTGATCTTATAGCGCATGAAGGAGTAGAAATAGTAAAGAAGGACCAATGGAAAGAGCCGAAGTAGTCAAATTCGCAAATTGATATTTTATCTTTTGACTTTACTGGGTAATATTCTATATAACTAGAAATAATTCATACTCATCAGGTTAGGATTGATCTAAACCAGTCCCTTATGTAAATGATTCAGCATGCCAACTATTAAACAGCTTATTAGAAACACAAGACAGCCAATCAGAAACGTCACGAAATCCCCCGCTCTTCGGGGATGTCCTCAGCGCCGAGGAACATGTACTAGGGTGTATGTGCGACTCGTTCAAATTATGAGCTGGGCTAACAACAGAAAAAAATTTCCAGTATCAATGATCATTACCTGTGAATAGGATAAAATGGAAGAACTCTGGTCACTATCGAAAAAAAAAGATCTACCATATCCATCTATTGCGTTTGAAATTTATGGTTTCCCTTGGTGTAACCCTAATTAGCTCGATTTAAAATGAGAAGCAAGTTCCCATTGGTAGCAAATGCTATACATTAAGCGGGAAAGTACTATTTTTAAAGAAAAAAGATTATGCGCCCATTTTTGCAAAACGGACTAACAGGGTCAGCTATCCAGCTAACCTTCAAAACTAAATACCGTTACTGTATAGGCGGATCTCGTTGTGAAAGACCTATTACTGGATAATTCATGGGTAGAGCCAAAGATTTTGAATTGTACAAGTTACCAATAACGTTGACTAAACGAAGTAAAGGGCTCCGGTGTATAGAGAGGACCTCACCGTTTAAGAAGTAACCATAGAAACGAAGGAACCCACTATTTCTTTATTCATCTAGATTTACTACGCTTTTCTTTTTGTAGTATCAATCCAATTTCTTATTTCATTTGGAGTTGAGGCGAAATGCCTCGAAAAAAAGAAAAAATCGTGGTCGGGAAGGTTATAGTAGCAAAAGCCATTGGAATTCTTTTTATACATTGGAAAAATCCGTTTTGTTATTACCAGTGAGGAAAGAAGAAATAACTCAAAGAGAAAGAAAATCAATTAGTTATTTAGCAAAGTTTCATTTATTCAATGACCAGAGTTAGACGAGGATATATAGCTCGGAGACGGAGAAAAAAAATGCGTTTATTTGTATCAAGCTTTCGAGGGGCTCATTCAAAACCTATTCGTATTATTACTCAACAGAAAATAAGAGCTTTGTTTTCGGCTCATCGAGATAGAGATAAGAAAAAGAGAGATTTTCGTCGGTTGTGGATTACTCGGATAAACGCAGCAATTCGCGAAACAGAAAAGGACATATACTATAGTTATAGTCATTTTATACATGACCTGTACAAGAGGCAGTTGATTCTTAATCGTAAAATACTTGCACAAATAGCTATATTAAATAGGAATTGTCTTTATAGTATTTCCAATGAGATCATAAAAAAAGAAGATTGGAAAGAAGCACCCGAAATTTTTTAAACAAAGTTCCCCGGAGAAGGAACTCCGGGAAGGGAAGATAGAATAGAAATTAGTCCGATAAAATAAAAAAAGTAAACCTATTGTTTTTTTGTTCGAAAACCTCGAAAACCCGTAGTTCTAACAGCCGACTTGGCTCTTTCAAATTGTTTCTCGTTATTAAGAAAGGGTAACAAAGATAGAATACGAGCTTGTTTTATAGCAATAGTAATTAATCGTTGTTGTTTCAGAGTCAATCTATTCACGCGCCTAGATAAAATTTTTCCCTGTTCACTAATAAATCGACTAATTAAACTCATGTTTCTATAATCAATTCGGTCCCCCGATTGGAGCGGGGGCAAGCGCCTACGAAAAGGCCGCTTAGGTTTAAGGAAAGATCGCTTGGATTTATCCATGGTTTATTTAGTTTATTTATTCCTTATAATATAAAAAATATTCTACCGAAAATCCTATTTCGGTCGGATCTAAAAAAAATGAATTCGAAATAGGATTTGGTTTTTTTCTTCTTTTCTTTAATTTGAATTTGTTTATTTTCTATTTTTATATATGTTATCTTTACTTTATTTATATATTTGATATTTCTATTTTTGTTTATTTATATGCGCTTATCGCTTATATTATTATCCATTTATATTCTATATAGCTTCTAGTCCGGAATCCTTTTTTTCTATTCTATATTTTCTAATATTATTTCTTTTTTTATGAAAAAAAATTCTAAAAAAATTCTAATAGAATTCCATATATTAGAATTCTTATCTATTGCATAGAATAATATGTATGTTTTTTATTACATTTTCTTATCCATTTTTTTATGCATATCATATAATGAAATATATGTATAATATATGTCCTTCTCGGTTCGATCTATTTCTTGATCTCTCCATGAATTGTATGCTTGTAACAATAGGGACAGAATTTTCTCAATTCCAATCGACTGGGCGTGTTACGTCGATTCTTTTGAGTAATATATCGGGAAATACCCCTTGATTCCTTATTAACATTCTTTCGAACACAACTAGTACATTCCAAAATCACGCTTACTCGGACATCTTTACCCTTGGCCATGAACCCCCTTTTTGTGTGTGACTTTTTTATTCAAGCAACTCTTTTATTTTCGACCCAAAGCGGAAAGAAAAAAATTGCTAACTAGAAATACACTTCAAAAAATTTCGTTGCAGTAAATAGAGGAATCGTAAATATATATATATAAAAGAATTTGAATATGTAATAGAATTCAGTATCCGTATAATAAAGAATACGTAATCTAATGATTTTTAACTCTATTTTTTTGTTAGGACTAATATTTATCTTTAGAGTTCGAAATTTTTCCTCTAATTATATTTCTAATCCCAGCACAGTATTTCATTTAAGTCTCGTGTATGAGACTTTTGCCCTAGCCCCACATTTTAATTTCCGTTCTCACTCTTTTTTTTTTAATTGAATTTTCAATTCGAGCTTGCGCCCAAGCTTTGCTGTGCTGAGGTTGAATCCTTTTTTCTTTCTCCCTTTTCGAATATAAGGTTAAAGGGAGAAAGGGAGGGGGATTAGTCACAGATAGTGGATCCTATCTCTAATCTTCGTTACCCCCTTACCGTGTCAATAACTAGAATGAAAAAAAGGGGAATGTTAACGCATCCGGGAAAAAACGATTGATTTCTATCAATAGACCTGCTAAAGATCCGAACCATAAAGTACTTAGTACCGGTGCCACGGAGAGATATGTTTTTAGATCTCGCATTGAAAATCCTCCTTCTTTTTTTCTTTATTTATATATTGTAACAGATAAGAATAATACATATATAATAGATGATCAGATGCATATGTATTTAAAAAGAAAAACCACTTATGAAATTCCTAAAGCAAATCAAAATGTACAACAATCCAGTAGATAAGATTTTCTACCTTTATTTTAAGTTAAAAAAGTAATGCATCTTTCCTGCTGCCCTAAAAGCCTTTTTTACTTTACAGCGTATATGTATCCAACGACTTTTATATTATATCATATATGAAAAAAAAAAGAAAAAATGGCAAGATCTATTGTGTATCTAAATAGGAGAAATAATGATGTGGAAAAAAAGAAAAGGATTCTTTACAATAACACTGTAAACCTATTTATTAAAATTAAAAGGGATGTAGCGCAGCTTGGTAGCGCGTTTGTTTTGGGTACAAAATGTCACGGGTTCAAATCCTGTCATCCCTACCTATTACTTTTTACTTTTCCTCTGAGAAGTAAAGAGGAATTCATTGAGATCGATGAAATCGATTCAAATTGGACATATATAATCTGTCATTTTTAGAATACTATTCTACTACTATAGAATAGTATGATATAGAAGACTATTAATATATATATCATATTATAGTAGTGTATAATACTATATATACATATAACACATATACAATTCGAACTATATATTCGATACTTCTATATCTGTGATACGCATGCAGGATGTAGTATTGGGTTATAAAAGGATTCCTTTTCTTTTTTGTTCTTTACTGTCTGTGATAAGAAAGCGCTCTTAGTTCAGTTCGGTAGAACGTGGGTCTCCAAAACCCGATGTCGTAGGTTCAAATCCTACAGAGCGTGATTCCATTCTTATTAATTCTAATTAGACTTAAATAATGGAAGAAAAATCGAAAATTGACCTCCTGTGGTTTAAATTAAAGAAAGGAGGTCAATCAACAAAAATTGTTAACTAATCAAAGGTCCAACTGATCACCACGCCTATATTGTAAATATGCAGTTACGAATAATCCAGCCAAAGTAATAGGAATCAAACCTAAGACGATTCCAAATAGAAGTACTTCAATCATTTCAATTTTTTTGAAAGGAAAGGGGGGAGGTAATATCTATCCCTAAATTTTAATCCTAATTGTCCATGAATCTCAATAACCGAAATTTGCAAAATTTCGCGAAAAATCGATAAAATTAAAATAAAGAGCTATAAAGAACTTAAAAAATACATGAAATCCTACAGAAAGATTTTTTTATGATTCTGAATTGTTGATTCAATTTATTTCAAATAAGCCGTATCTTGCTCAGACCAATAAATAGAGCTGAGGTTATGGTTAAAGCTGCTAGTAGAAAACCGAAATAACTAGTTAGAGTAGGCATGAAGGAGCTAAATCAAATATGTTTTTTTATACATATATTTATAAAGCACTTACCTAAGTTTACATTTTTTGTGAAAGATAGGGACGAAAATAAGAAAAAATACCAATTGAATTGAAAGAATAAGTTCAATTTATTCCTCAATCATTACATTTAGTACATTATTTAGTACATTCTAAATATAGATATAACTAAGAAAAAAAAAGGAAGAGAGGTAGAAAAAGAAATCGACTCATTGTCTGTTACATCTACAAATTCCGTGATTTCTAATCAACAGATTTTTTGAGCAACTCTTGTAGTAAATTAATAAAAAGAAATAAGAACTGTTTCATGTAACTTTGTTAACAAAAACTCTCATTATCGAAGAAGAAAACAGGAAAAGCATTTCTAATTTGAGCGTTTCCTTTTTTTAATGATAAGCAAAAGGATATCAACACGATCACGCAAAAAAAGAAAATTTGGATTTTTATTTTAGTTCAAATCGATTTTAAGATGATTCATTCTTATTATCTTTATTTTAGGTTCTACATTAAAGAACTC